GTGTTTTTATACGATATCCCCGATTCCTCTCAATTTGTAATTCAATACACAAATTAATTGGTTCTGTTAGGTTAGCTATATGTTGTGTATCATCAACGACTTCCACCGAAGGTGGTAAAATGATGTCTTGAGCAGTTACATATCCAGGACCTTGAAAACAAATAGACGCATCCCGAGTTCCATACAGATTACTTCTCAATACAATTTCTTTCAAATTCATTAAAATTTCATGTATTGATTCTTGAATACCTACTATGGTGGAATATTCATGTGGTATTTTCTCAGATTTTGCACGTGTGATACATGTTCCCTCTATTTCTCCGAGCAAAATTCTTCGCATTGCAATGCCGATTGTATCAGCTTGGCCTTTCATAAGTGGAGACAGAATAAAGCGTCCATAATAAAGATGCTTACTGTCTACTCTTGATTCAACACACTTCCACTGTAGTGTCCGAGTAGATACTTTTACTTTTTCCCCAATCATAGTTATATATTTTTATCAAAAATTGTTTATTTCTCTTGAAATCTCTTTCTTTAATGTTTATTTTTAGTTTTACACACGTCTTTTTTTAGGGGACCTACATCCATTATGTGGCATAGGGGTTACATCCCGTATAAACCTTAAAAGTATACCACTTCTACGAATAGCTCTTAATGCTGCATCTCTTCCGAGACCGGGACCTTTTATCATGACTTCTGCTCGTTGCATGCCTTGATCTGCTACTGTTCTAATAGCATTTGCTGCTGCGGTTTGAGCGGCAAATGGTGTCCCCCTTCGTGTACCCTTGAAGCCACACGAACCGGCAGAGGACCAACAAATCACCCGACCCCGTACATCTGTAACAGTCACAATGGTATTGTTGAAACTAGCTTGAACATAAATAACACCCTTTGGTATTTTACGAGGATGCTTACGCGAACCAATACGTCCATTTTTACGTGAACCAATTTTTGGTATAGGTTTTGCCATATTTTATTATTTTAATTTTAAAAAATATAATATAAGTCCGAAATATATGGATATATCCATTTCCTGTCAAAAACGGATTCTTTACTATTTTCTATCTTAATTTTATTCTATTTCTACTAAGATAGATTTGAAATATCAAGCAATAATATTTGTTATAATACTTATAACATAGAATAGATTCTAATATAGAATCTATACTATATTTTTGTTTTGATTTAAGTGAATTAACTATTGATTTTTTGAATTGCAATATTTATTGATTTGTGCATTCGGTACTTTCTTTAAAAAAGAAAGCCCTTTTTTGTTTTGTGAAAATATTATCCTTGTCTTTGTTTATGTCTTGGATTTGAACAAATTACTATAATTCGCCCTCGTCTGCGGATCAATCGACATTTTTCACAAATTTTACGAACAGAGGCTCCTATTTTCATATTTCTCATTCCTTAACTTAATGCCGAATCTATTTATTGGAAGAAAATAGGGTTTCCTTATTACACTTTTTACTTTCTCGGTCATCGTATTGTATCGTCGTATACATAGAAAAGAATAGTACGTCGAATTTTCTTGGAAACATACACCAGAATCTTATTTCAATTCTATTTTTTCTATTAAAGGAACCTGGAATATACCCTGAGAAGTTATTCAGTAATTAAATCTTCATGAATTTTTTTATTTGTATTCTAGTTAAATCCTCTTGACACATTCACTAATGTATTAGGATTAGAAGTAATATTAGAAATTTGTGTTTTCTCTCTCCATTGACAAGAATGGATAGAAGTTTTTTATATAATTATAATTCGTATATAAGAATATCCGAAAAATTACCATATATAACATAAAACTTCTCCGCCGATTCTTTCTAACCGAGCCTCTCGATCTGTCATTATACCTCTAGAAGTAGAAAGAATTACAATCCCCATACCTCCTAAAATTCTAGGAATTCGTTGATAGTTAGAATAGATTCGGAGACCTGGTGTACTGATCCGTTTTAAATTTAAAAACGTTTTAGATGATCCTTTCCTATTTCTTCTATATCGTAGAGTTAAAACTAAAAAGTATTTGTTGTTTTCCCGATGTTTTCTGACGTTTTCAACAAAACCCTCTCGTAAAAGTATTTTAACAATGTTTTCAATAATATTAGTAAGTGGTATTTGAACTGTTCTTTTTCTATTCATGTCAGCATTGCGTATCAAGGTTATTATATCAGCGATGGTATCCTTACCCATGATAAATGAAAATGATTGTTCTTCCTTACTTTCAATATAATCAACGTGCTCCCTTTTTTTGATTCAATAAAATATCTAATTATTGAATATGAGAATATAATAATAATAATACTCTATATATAGAAAATCTTATTATAATCTAATAGGATTAATGTACATATATATAGAATATTCTCAAACTAAAAAAAAAAAATAGAATATTAGAAAATGAACTATTATACTAATTCAAAATTCTGAATTCTATTTTGTTATAGAATTCAGAATTTTGAATATATAAATAATATAATAATATATTATATATTTCATTCCTTTTTTTTCTATCTAGAATTATATATATATTATATTATTATTTTGATTTATTTTTTGAAATATTAATTAAATAAATTAATTATTAAATTATTAAATGATATACCTATATCATGATCTCGTATTATAATACCTCGGGTGCTAATGAAACTATTTTAGTAAAATTTAACTTTCTCAATTCTCGAGGTATTGCGCAAAAAATTCGAGTTCCTTTTGGATTTCCTTCTTTATCAATTACAACCGCAGCATTATCATCATACTTAATTATCATACCATTACTACGTTTAAGTTCTTTACAAGTACGTACAATTACAGCTCTGATCACTTCAGATCTTTCTAAAGGCGTATTTGGTACTGCTTTTTTGATTACAGCAACAACAATGTCACCAATATAAGCATACCGTCGATTACTAGCTCCTATGATTCGAATACACATCAATTCGCGAGCTCCACTATTATCGGCTACATTTAAATAGGTTTGAGGTTGAATCATATCATTTTTTTTTATCTTTCAGTCAAAAAGTTAAAGTAAAAAAAATATTCTGTGTTCAAAAAAAAAAGAAAACCACAATTGCAATTTTTTTTTTCATACTAAAGACCTCTTTCCTTCGAATGATTATTCTGAAAGAATGAATTGAGTTCGTATAGGCATTTTCGATGCTGCTATTGAAATAGCTTTTCGAGCTATAGTTTCTGAGATCCCACTCATTTCATAAAGTATTTTGCCGGGTTTAACGACAGCTACCCAATATTCGGGAGATCCCTTTCCCGAACCCATACGCGTTTCGGTAGGTCTTACTGTAACAGGTTTGTCTGGAAATATGCGTACCCATATTTGTCCACCCCGACGGACATTTCGTGACATTGCCCGGCGCCCTGCTTCTATTTGTCTAGATGTGATCCAAGCGGGTTCAAGTGCCTGAAGAGCATATTTTCCGAAGCAAATACGATTACCTCGATAGGCTCTTCCTTTCATTCTTCCTCGATGTTGTTTACGGAATCTGGTTCTTTTAGGGTTATAGTTGATGGTTTTTTCTCAATTCCATCTCTATTACAGAACCGTACATGAGATTTTCACCTCATACGGCTCCTCACGAATGAATCGATTCAAAAATATTTAACCGATAAAAAATAAAAAAATATACAATAAAATACATCCATTAGAAATTTGTATATCTTGCTTTTATATATATTGTTTTGGTATAAGATTCTAACGAATCTGTATTTGTCTTTTTTTTATTATCATATCGGATTGGAAAAAATTTTGAAATAAAAAAAATTATCGCGGGCGGATATTTACTCTTTCATTATCAATTTCAGACGTAATGTAGGGTTAGTCCACAATTCCTCAAAAAACAATGAATGATTCTTAGTTTCTTCCGCCATCCCACCTAATGAATTTTTAAGATTTGTTTTTTTTTTACTTTTTTTTTTTATAAAAAAAAATTATCTTAGGTATTCACAGGTTCCTTCGTTCCCATCGCTTTTCGATTTATGGTTAGGTCTAAATTCTACAATGGAGCCTCTTTAATAAGATTTTATTTGAATAAAATTTTATTATTTATTTTATTTTGTTGAATCAACCTTCTCAGTTTTATTGATTCGCGGCTCTGGATTCGTTTATTCTAGGAATATATTTAATCCATTATGGATTAATTAATTTTTAATATGGATGCTTTATTACACTACCTTTTATGAGATGGACCCATAGACCTTTACATATTAGAATTCTATATCATTGATATCTTTTCTTTCTTTCTTTCACCTCTTCATTTATCTGTATATTCTTATTGCTTTACAACTCATAATCAGATTCTTTTTTATTTCCGTTTTCAGTTGCTATAATTTAATTATATAACCTCATATATCTTTATTTAGATTTTTTATTTGAACGGGTTCTTTATATCCAGATAATGCGAAGCGATGAGTAGGTTATTAGTTCTTTAGTTCTTTATTAAAAAATTCTACGAATTTTTGTTTTAATTGAACCACTCGAAAAAAACCAACGAGTCGCACACTAAGCATAGCAATTCCTTCACTATAAAATAATTATTAAAATTTTTTATTGAATCTTATAAAATTTGTCATTTATTCTTTTGGAATAAGAATATATTAAGAATTCCTCATTTTTTGTTTTATCCAAAGATGGAAGCTTAAAGATACCGAAAAGTTGATTATTCTTTGTTTAGAAATATCCAAACTTTGATCCCCAATACCCCATAAATAGTTCGAACTGGATAGGAACAATAATCAATTTTAGCTCGAATGGTTTGTAGAGGAACCCTACCTTCTCTGATCCATTCAACACGTGCAATTTCTTTTCCGTCGATACGTCCCGCAATTTGTACTTGAACTCCTTTTGTACCCGCCTGTTCAGCTAATTCTATAGCTTTTTTGATTGCTTTACGAAATGGAATTCTATTCTTTAATTGTCCGGCTATAAATTCTGCAAGAATATTAGGGTCTCTATAAGCATTTGGAATTCTTGTAATTGCAATGTTGAGTTTTCGGTTCACACAATTCAGTTTTTTTTGCACATTTATCTGTAATTCTTCGATTCTTCGAGGCTTACCCTCGATTAATAACTTGGGAACTGCCATATAGATTATGACTTGAATCAGATCGATTCTTTTTTTAATCTTTATACGTCCAATTCCCTCGACACCAGAGGATATTCTGATCGTTTTTTGTATATAATTCTTGATACAATCTCGTATTATTTTATCTTCTTTTAGATTCTCGGAATAATTTGTTGGTTGTGCAAACCAAATAGAATCATGACTTTGAGTTGTACCAAGTCTGAAACCAAGCGGATGTATTTTTTGTCCCATAATTCCTCACTACATATAAAATGATACGACTTATTTGTGTACTTTTTTATCTTTTTGTTATATATCTTTATCTTTATGACTCATTGACTTAGTTCGTTGAAATTTAGATTGTGACTAGCATTTGCTGCTGCAGAATAAACCAATTAAAAAAATGTTAACGACGAGATCTATTATCATTTTTCGCATATCCTAGGACGTTTCGAGTGGGTGAAAACTCTCCCAATTTATGGCCTACCATACGATCTGTTATATAAATAGGTAAATGCTCTTTTCCATTATGGATAGCAATGGTATGCCCAATCATTGTAGGTATAATGGTAGATGCTCTGGACCAAGTTATTATTATTTCTTTTTCTCCTTTTGTGTTAAGCTTATTAATTTTTCTTAATAAATGATTCGCTACAAAAGGATTTTTTTTTAGTGAACGTCCCATAGTTAATTATTCCTCTTATAATTTACAAAAAAGTGAATTTTTCCTCTTATATTAAAAAAAAAAAAATAAAATCATATTATTTAATGTGATAGTAAATCACTCTTTTATTTTTTTTTTTTTTATTTTGTATTGGAAAGACGAAGAAACAAATTCGATTTTCTCTACTCTACTATTTATACTGTCTACTCTAACACTATTTACTACGGCGACGAAGAATCAAATTATCACTATATTTTTTCCTTTTTCTACTTCTTCTTCCAAGTGCAGGATAGCCCCACGGAGTTACCGGTTTTTTTCTACCAATTGGAGCTCTCCCTTCACCACCCCCATGGGGATGGTCTACAGGGTTCATAACAACTCCTCTTACTACAGGGCGCCTACCTAGCCAACGTTTAGATCCAGCTTTGCCCAAACTTTTCTGGTTTACCCCAACATTGCCCACTTGTCCGACTGTTGCTGAGCATTTTTTAGATATCAAACGGACCTCTCCAGAAGGTAATTTTAATGTTGCCGATTTCCCCTCTTTTGCAATAAGTTTCGCTACAGCACCTGCTGCTCTAGCTAATTGTCCACCCTTTCCGGGTGTGATTTCTATATTATGTATGGCCGTGCCTAAGGGCATATCGGTTGAAGTAGATTCTTCTTTTTGATCAATCAAAATCCCTTCCCAAACTGTACAAGCTTCTTCCAAAGCATACGGCTTTCTGGATGTAGATAATGATATCTATACAGATGGATCTTCTATAATCGTAGAATTCGTATTCTTATATATATACGGCATAATGAAATACCGCATGAGTGGATATATTTATAATATAGGAATCAAAATCTGCATCTGCCGAATCACTCGTGTTATGATCTTCTACATCCTAGGTCTTCGCGTTCCTTCATCTGGCTTATGTTCTTCATGTAGCATTCAGACCGAATGACTCTATGAAATTACGTCGCTACTTCCACATAGTACGGGTAACGTAGGAGACATTTCTATTAATCCCTGGGGGAATCCTTAGAATTACCACAGCTTAGCTTTCAATTTGCCTCTGACCATCAAATGAAATGTGAATAACCCTTGTCTCCTCCCCTCTTTGAAACAAGTGTCGCTTCTTGTTCTGTCGGTGCTTGAAACAATTTTGTCTTCTCCATATTACTAGATATCTAGGGTCAATAATTTTATATGAGGAACTACTGAACTCAATCACTTGCTGCCGTTACTCTTCAGTTTTCTGTTGAAGTCTATCCTGTAGAGGTACTCTAATTGGATCAGTGATCGATTTCTAGGTTTCGCCGTAAACCTAATTGGTTACTTCCAATTACGTAAATCAATAGTTCAAACCGCACTCAAAGGTAGGGCATTTCCCATTTTTATAGGAACTTCTGTACCATAAACAATGGTATCTCCAATTCTAGCCCCTCTCGGGTGTAAAATATATCTTTTCTCACCATCCCCATAGTGTATGAGACAAATATATGCATTTCGATTAGGGTCGTATTCTATAGTTACAATTCTACCATATATGTCTTTGTCATTCCGTCGAAAATCTATTTTCCGGTATAGACGCTTATGACCTCCCCCTCGATGCCCTGCGGTAATGATTCCTCTGGCATTTCGTCCTTTACCACAACGACGCTTTCCATAAATCAAACGATTTCGTGAATTGGATTTCACTTTACTGTCTACGGCTCCATTGCGTGTGCTCGGGATAGAAGTTTTGTATAAATGTATCGCCATGCTATTTAGTGTTTTTTAATTTAAGTTCTTTTCTTTCTAAGAGGTGGAATAGAATAACCTGGTTGAAGCGTAATGATCATACGTTTGTAATGCATTGTATGTCCCTTAATAGATCGCACTCTTCTACCCTTTATCGGGAGTCTATGACTATTCATAGCTATTACCTTGACACCAAAGAAGAGTTCGACCCATTGCTTTATTTCTGTTCTAGTTGATCCCGATTCGACATTAAAAGTATATTGATTTTTCCCCAATAACCGAATACTTTTGTCTGTAAAAACTGCATATTTTATTCCATTCATAAATATATTTTCTTCCCTATGAGTTCTAGTCTCAATAAGACTACTAGTTTTTTTATTGTTCATATATATATATATATTTATCGAATATACCACACCAATTCGTTATGTATGGATGATGAGATTCCATTGATACAGATCCAATCATTCTTTTTTCTCTGATAGATGGTCTGGATTCAAATCCTACTGAGAGGTCCAGTAGAGATCCGAAATTATTTCAATTAATTAAATTAATTATAATAAATATATATCTTCTATTTATTTATATATATAAATTATTTTAATTAATTATTTAAATAATAATCTAATTGAAGTAAAGTTATAATCAATTTATTTAAATTATTTATTTAAATAATTAATTAATAATAACATAATAATCTAATTGAATTGAAGTTTAATAATTAAAAAATAATAATCTAATTGAAGTAAAGTTATAATCAATTTATTTAAATTATTTATTTAAATAATTAATTAATAATAACATAATAATCTAATTGAATTGAAGTTTAATAATTAAAAAATAATAATCTAAAAAATAATATATATAATAATCTAAAAAATAATATAATAATCTAAAAAATAATAATCTAATTGAATTTTAGTAATTCTTCTTTTTGGAAAGAGGGTTTCATTGGGGTGCATCCAGTAGGAATTGAACCTACGACTTCGCCAATTATGAGTTGGGCGCTTTAACCATTCAGCCATGGATGCTTCGGGGGAATCCTCGTACCTGGTGAATAACCAAATTCCAATTGAAGTGAAATCTTTTAGATAAATCAATGCATTTATAGGAGGTTTAAATACAAATGCATAAATTCAAATACTGGGTTTTCGAATTGAGAGAGATATTTAGAGAGATCCGGAATTCTCGCGATTTCTTATATTCATGGGCTCAAATAAATTCAGCGGTATCTTTCATTCACATTTTTTTCTATCAAGAGAGTTTTATCAAACTCTTGGACTCCAGAATTTGGAGTATCCTACTTTCACGCAATTCACAGGGTTTAACAAGGAATCGGAATCGGTATTTCACGATCAATAATGTAGTATTCTTTGTAGTAGCGATCCTTCTATATCGTATTAACAATCGAAAGATGATCGAAAGAAAAAATTTCTATTTGACAGGACTTCTTCCTATACCTATGAATTCCATTGGACCCAGCAATGATAATAGATTGGAAGACTCAAAAGATTCAACCAATATCAATAGGTTGATTGTCCCGCTCCTGTATCTTCCAAAAGGAAAAAATATATCTCAGAGATCTTTTTTCTCTGATAGATGGTCAGAACTTCATCTGGATTCAAATCCTACTGAAAGGTCCAGTAGAGATCAGAAATTATTAAAGAAAGAAGAAGATGTTTCTTTTCTTTTTTCCAGGCTATCGGAAAATAAAGAAATAGAAAATATAGTCAAAATAAGTATGTATTTACAAAAGACTGTCTCAATTCATCCTATTTCATCCGATCCAGGATGTAATATGGTTATGAAGGATGAACTTGACAGTTCCAATAACATTTCCTTATTGAACAAAAACCCACTTTTTGGTTTATTGCATCTATTCCAGTACCGGAACAGGGGGGAATACATGTTACACCACTATTTGGAATCAGAAGAGAGATTTCACGAACTAGCGGATCTATTGAATCTATCAATAACCGAGCCGTACTTGGTGTATCATAAGCGATTTTCTTTTTCTATTGATTCTTTCAAATTGGATCCAAAACGATTCTTAAATGAGGTATTCAGGAATGAATCAAAAAAGAAATCTTTATTGGTTCTACCTCCTCTTTTTTACGAAGAGAATGAATCTTTTTATCAAAGGATCATAAAAAAATGGGCCCGCACTTCTTGTGGGAATGATTTGGAAAATTCAAAACCAAAAATAGTGGTATTTACTAGTAACAACATAATGGAGGCAGTCTATCAATATAGATTGATCCAAAATCTGATTCAAATACAATATAGTATCTATAGGTACATAAGAAATGTATGGAATCAATTCATTAAAAAGAATAGATTCGATCGCAACTTCGAATATGGAATTCAAAGGTATCAGATAGAAAAAGATACTATGAATCATAGAACTATAATGAAATACACGATCAACCGGCATTTATCAAATTGGAAAAAGAGTCAGAAGAAAAGGTTCGATCCTATTTGTTGGATTTCTCGAACCGAGGGGTCCATTAATAGGGATCCTAATGCATATAGATATAAATGGTCCAATGGAACCGAGAATTTCCAGGAAAATTTGGACCATTTCATTTCCGAGCAGAATAGCCGTTTTCAAGTAGTGTTTGATCGATTACGTATTAATAAATATTCAATGAATTGGTCTGAGGTTATCGACAAAAAAGATTTATCTAAGTCACTTTTTTTCTTTTTGTCCAAGTTTCTTCTCTTTTTGTCTAACTCACTTCCTTCTTTCTTTGTGAGTTTCGGGAGTATCCCCGTTCATAGGTCCCAGATCCACATCTATGAATTGAAAAGTCCGAATGATCCACTCTGTAATCAGTTGTTAGAATCAATAGGTCTTCAAATAGGTAATTTGAAAAAAAGTAAACCCTTCTTATTGGATGACTACCATACTTCCCAAAAATCGAAATTATTTATCAATGGAGGACCAATATCACCATTTTTTTTCAATAAGATACCAAATAGGATGACGGATTCCTATTTCTCAAAGATATCCCACGGTCAAGACAATTGGTTGAATCCCGTGAAACCGTTTAATAGAAGTTCATTGATATCCTCTTTTTATAAAGCAAATCGACTGCGATTCTTGAATAATCCATATTATTTAGGCTTCCATTGGAACACAAGATTCTCTTTTTATGTGGAAAGGGCCTCTATCAATAATTATGATTTTCTGTATGGCCAATTCCTCAATATCTTGTTCAGTCGAAACAAAAGATTTTCTTTGTGCGGCGGTAAAAAAAAACATGCTTTTTTGGAGAGAGATACTATTTCACCAATCGAATTACAGGTATCTAACATTTTAATACCTAAGGATTTTCCACAAAGTGGTCACGATAGAACTAGTTACTCGATCGCAGCCATTTCTGGAACACCTCTAACAGAGGAAGAGAAAGTCCATTTTGAAAGAATTGATTGTCAACCTCTTTCAGATATGAATGTACCAGATTCAGAAGGGAAGCACTTGCATAAGTATCTCAATTTCAATTCCAACATGGGTTTGATTGAAACTCCATATTCTGAGAAATCTTTCCCAGCCGAAAAGAGGAAAAAACGTAGTCCTTATGTAAAAAAATCCCTTGAGAAAGGGAAGATGTATAGAACCTTTCAAAGAAATAGTGTTTTTTCAACTCTCTCCAAATTGAATAGATTCCAAAGATATATACCATGGTTACTTACCTCGACAGGGTACAAATATCTAAATTTAATATTTTTAGATACTTTTTCAGACCTAGTGACGATACTAAGTAGTAGTAACAAATTTCAAAAATTTATATCCATTTTTCATGATATTATGCATGGATCAGATATATTATCGGGAATTATTAAGAAAAAATTGTGTCTTTCACAATGGAATCTGATAAGTGAGATTTCTAGTAAGTCTTTCCATAATCTTCTGCGCGAAGAAATTTTTCATCGAAATAATGAGTCACCATCGACACATCTGAGATCGCTAAATATTCAGGAGTTCTTCTATTCAATCCTTTTCCTTCTTCTTGTTACTGGATATCTCATTTTTACACATCTTCTCTTTGTTTCTCGATTGTATGGTGAGTTACAGACAGAGTTCCAACAGGTCAAATCTTTTATTATTCCTTCCTACATGATTGAGTTGCGAAAACTTCTGGATAGGTATCCTACATCGGGACTTAATTCTTTCTGGTTAAAGAATCTCTTTCTAGTTGCTACGGAACAATTAGGAAAGTTTATAGAAGAAAGACGAGGTTCTGCTTCTGGCAGTGGTGGTGCCATTTATGAGGTCAAATCCATACGTTCTAAGAAGAAAGATTTTAATCTCATCGATCTCATAAGTATTATACCAAATCCCATCAATCGAATAGCTTTTTTGAGAAATACTAGACATCTAAGTCATACAAGTAAACTGCTATATTCCTTCATAAGAAAAAGAAAAAAGGTAAATAGTGATTGGATTGATGATAAAATAGAATCCTGGATCTCGAACAGTGATTTGATTGCTGATAAAGAAAGAGAATTCTTGGTTCAGTTCTCTACCTTAACGGCAGAAAAAGGGATTGATCAAATTCTATTGAGTCTGACTCATAGTGATCATTTAGCAAAGAATAACTCTGGTTATCAAATGATTGAACAACCGGGAACAATTTACTTACGAAATTTAATTGACATTCATAAAAAGGATCTAATGAATTATGAGTTCAATCCATCCTGCTTAGCAGAAAGACGGATATTCCTTGCTCATTATCAGACAATCACTTATTCACAAACCCCGTGTGGAGCTAGTAGTTTTGATTTACCATCCAATAGGAAACCCTTTTCGCTCCGCTTAGCCCTACCCCTAGGAGGGGGTATTTTAGTGATTGGTTCTATAGGAACTGGACGATCCTTTTTGGTCAAATACCTCGCGAAAAACTCTTATGTTCCTTTCATTACAGTATTTCTGAACAAGTTCCTGGATAACCATCCTAAGGGTTTTAATATTGATGAGAATGATAGTGAAGAGAAAATTTTTGATGAAAAAGAGGGTACCATT